CCTTATTCCCATGTCTTCCAGCTACTTTATCACCTACTTTGATTTCACGTTTCTGTGAAATATATACACGAATCCTTTCTGGATTATAATTGGAAACCCCCTTTCTATGGATCCATCTCACATCAATAACTCGACCCCTTCCCCCTATAGGTAGTCTGAGAGAAGTTTCTTTTGAAGTGGATACCTGAATGCCAAGTATAGCTCGTAATAATCTATCCTCCGGGGCATATGACGATTCGCTCGCTATCTGAGGTGTTAATTTACCTACTAAGATATCACCTGTTTCTATCCAAGATCCCAGCATCACAATTCCATTTCTGTCTAAATTTCGGAGTAAACGAACCTCTAAATGCGGGATCTCCTTAGTGATTCTTTCAGGACCTTGGCTTGTTACATGAGTCTGAATTTCATATTTCCGGATGTGAAAAGAAGTATAAATATCTTCATAGACCAGACGTTCGCTAATTAGTACTGCGTCTTCAAAATTGTAACCTTCCCATGGCATATAAGCTACTAATACATTTTTTCCTAAAGCGAGTTCCCCACCAGCTGTAGCCGCACCACCCGCTAGAATTTGTCCCTTTTTAATGTATTTACCCCGCTGAACCTGAGTTTTTTGATGCATACAAGTATTTTTGTTGGAACGTTGATACATAACTAATGGAATGCTTAGAGTATCCCCATTACTTGAGAAAATGATCTTTTGAGTATCAGTAGAAATGATTTTTCCCCTGCGTTCGGCTATAGCTGAAATCCCCGAATCTAGAGCCGTTTGGCCTTCCAACCCAGTTCCAACAATGCACTTCTCGGACCGAGAAAGTGGAACTGCTTGGCGCTGCATATTAGAACTCATTAAAGCTCGATTCGCATCATTATGCTCGATAAAAGGAATGAGGGAAGCCCCAATAGAAAAATATTGGAAGGGAAAAATGCTTCTAAGATGAATCTCTTCCCATGCAATACTCAGGAATTCTTGACGATATCGAGCTGGAACAACTTGTTGTTCTTGAATACCCCGATTCAAGGCCAAAGAATTTCCTGCTGCTACCATATAATATTCATCTCTATTTGGTGATAAATAAACCATCTGTGCCTCTTTTGATCTCTCAGATAATTCATAAAACGGACTCTCTATAGATCCCCAATAACCAACCTTCACATGAGTAGCTAATGATCCAATAAGTCCAACGTTGATTCCTTCGGACGTGTCAATTGGACAAATACGTCCATAGTGACTCGGGTGGATATCTCGTATCCGAAAACTAGCAGTTCGACCCGTCAATCCTCCAGGACCCAAATAACTCCATTTTCGCCCATGAACAATTTGTGTCAACGGATTAGTCCGATCCAAAACTTGAGATAAAGGGTGTAGGCCAAAAAACGATTCATAAGTAGTTGTTAATGAAGTTGAAGTTACCAAATTTTGAGGAGTCGGTATCAATTTATGCCTGATTGCTCCACATATAGTTCCTCGAACCGTATTTTCTAAACGAACAAGAGCCAATCCAAATTGATCCTGTAATAGATCTGCTACAGAACGAATACGTTTATTTTTCAAGTGATTCATATCGTCAAGTGTACCCATTCCCAATTTCATTCCAATCAAATGATCCACAGCAGCCAATAGATCTCGTGGTAACAAAAATGTATTGTTTTGGGGTATATCAAGATTAAGTCTCCGGTTCATATTTCGTCGACCAATCTTTCCTAATTCACATCTTTGTTGAAAAAATTTCTTTTGTAATTCCTTGCATAAGGACTCAGAAAATACCGGATCCCCCCCTACACAGGCAAATTGTTGATAAAACTCCAAAATAGCATTTTCTTTTGATCCAATCTTTTTTTTCTCTTTATCATTTGGGAAAGACAAGAAAATTTCAGGGTAACAAACATTCTCTAGAATTTCTCTTATATTCGAACCCATAGCTGATGATAGAACTAGAATAGATATTTTTTGTTTTCTACTTACGCGGGCCCATATCCTTGCTTTTCTATCAATTTCTAATTCCGACCTTCCCCCCCAATCCGATATTATAGTACTGGTATAGACAGAAATTCCATTATGTTCCAATTCTGAACGGTAGTAAATACCGGGACTTTGCAATATTTGGTTGATCACAATTCGGTATATTCCATTTACTATAGAGGTTCCAAAAGAATTCATTATAGGGATGTTTCCAATAAAAATGGTTTGTTCTTGCATATTTCTACCGGTTTTCCAAATTAAGACCGCGGGTACATATAATTCAGAAGAATATGTGAGTGATTCATACACAGCATCTCTTTCTTTTATCAAGGGCTCTACCAATTGATATGTTTCCACAAATAATTGAAATTCAATTTCTTGATCTCTATCTTCAATTTTTTGAAACTTATGAAATTCTTCCGTCAAGCCCTGATTAATGAACCTACAAAATCCCTCAAATTGTATCTGACTAAAGCCAGGTATTGTGGACATTCCCTCATTTCCATTCTGGATCATCTTAATCTTAAGTTTCCTCTTTATTGAAAAAATCCCATTATTGGCTTGGCTCACTATTCATCGAACCCTACCGATTGATCTAGCAATGATGGAATGGATATTCTGTTTACTGAATCACATAAAATTTTAGTCAACTCCATCCATATATATCATACGTATGAACGGAAGCAAGACAGAGAAATGGAGGGCATTTTCGATGCAAGTTCAAATTTGAGCTTGAGCCAGGTACAACAGGTACAAATAGAAAGAAATGGAATTTTATAAAGCATTCCCGGGAAAAATTCTGTCACTTAGGATGATGGAGTCTTTTATCGGATATCAAAATTGATCCAATTTATACCTAATTCTTTTATTATGATATTATGATCAGGGTGCAAAAAAATAAAAAATCAATGAATTTAGGATTCAATCTGCTCTCTATGAATGAGATAAAAACAGAAGAATCAGGAACAGCATAGAGTTTCCCTTTTTTTAGGACACACAATTGAATGTTCAAAAAGGAATTCACAAATCTTTTTTTGGTAGTATAATTTCTAAAACACAATGGAATTGCGTACGTATTACGTATATAGTCATAGGAGTAATCTTTAGGAAGTACATGCCAATATAGCTATTCGTATATCACATCTTTTATCATAATTGAACTTGGTTTAACATAGGTTAGGTCGCACTCTATACATAATGTCTATCTTCTATTCATATTCAATTTCATATTCAATGAAATATTCAAGCACGATGATCCTATATAGGGATATGTGCATAAGAAATAGACCTGGGCTCGGTATCCATGTATAAAAATTTCTGTTCTGGAGTTTACATTGTTCTGGGGTTTACATATACATATATATTTTCTTATAATTCTAATTGATAATGTAATAGATAATGATTAGTCGTAAATCAATTGGATTTTGCATCCATTAAGGTAATACAAATGGAGATACAAAATTAAGAGCTGTTCACTAATTCAAAGTAAGAAAAGTAAGTAAGAGTAAAAGATTAATAAGTAAATAGTTAATGAAGTAAAGAGTGAATTATTCTCAATTGCCCTGCATTTTACAGTCTGTGACCGGGGCCGGGAATCTTTTCACTTTTCTATAGAAAAGTGAAAAGAGAAGGTAAGTTTTTAAGCGACGCGTTTTTTGAGAGAAAATCAATCGAAGAAAAGAATAGAAACAGGATCCAATAAAAAAGAGGAATTATTTTTTGGAAAAAAATAAGTACAATGGGATTCAAGATCCAAAAATAAAAGAAATGAAGAAAGTAAAAAATTCAAATCAAAACAAAATGAGGAGAGGAAAAGAAATAGAATGAAATAGAATAATAATATAATGATAGATTATAGAAAGAGAATATAAGTATAGAGAATATAAGTATAAGAATATATATATATATATAGAATATAGATATAGAATTCTATAATTTCTATTTCTATAATCTATAATTTCTAATTCTATATATAATTTTTTTATTTATTTATCCATTTTGGATGAAATTTGGCGACATGGCCAAGTGGTAAGGCGGGGGACTGCAAATCCTTTATCCCCAGTTCGAATCTGGGTGTCGCCTGATCAACAAAAAAATACTTGGAATTTTTTGATCGAGCTTGACGAATTCTTGCCCCGCAAAAGCATAGGCAAGGGCTAGGTCTGTTGATACTTGATTTTGATTTTGAGAACCCATAGGGCCTATAAAAGACTGTCATCTTTTTTATCAAAATCTGGGTTCTGAGTGTGGCTCAAAAAGGCACCAATAAATCTGAAGCAACCCAATCTTATTAATGATTGATTTGGGCTATTCTGAATTGAATCAAATAAAAGAAATAGTGAGAATTCATTCTGGGCATCAGAACTATGAAAGTAAGAAGTCGGAAATCTTGGTATCCAAAGGTTCCTAAGAGACACTCCGTTTTGGCTACTAAGGTTGAAGAAAGGATTCTAAAAAAGACTATAAAGACTTCCTAATTATTTTACAATATAACTTTCTTAATATTGAGGTAGTGTCTACTCACTCTGTCTGCGATGAAATTAGATTGGACAGGTTGATGGGAATTTCATTTAATAATTGTGGCAAAGAACTAAAGATACTTTGTATCCAGACTCACTAGAGGCTCTGAGTGCTGCTTATAAATTTCATCAGAATGGTTGAATGGCTCTTCTTTCTATTTGTATATTTTCTTTTTTTTTTTCAATTCTTTCTATTTCAATAGAAAGAATTGGAACTTTTTATGAGTGGATTCATGAAATTATTTCATAAAGAGCCATAAGTAAGAATCCTATTTTGACTCTGCACCATTGATTCCACTATGATTATGAATCAATAATGGAATAATTCCTTCATTTCATAGAGATAGGGGACATCATTCGCATGGATATAGTAAGTCTCGCTTGGGCTGCTTTAATGGTAGTGTTTACATTTTCTCTTTCACTTGTAGTATGGGGAAGGAGTGGGCTTTAGAGCTAGGAATATTACTAATTTAGTACTTTACTGAAAAATCTACTTGTATCAATTGTGATCGTTT